TTATTATAGAGTTGTAAACAAAAGGAAAGAGATCTAAAAGAAAAAAAATATTTTTTCTAAGATTCCCCTTTTCGTCCACTTAATATCGTATTTTTATTCAAGGAATATTTACTTTGATATTATATTGGTCCGCCAATCTTCTTAATTCATCAAATCATAATTTCAATAAGATATATGTTTACGGCGTGTGAGTAAATAAAAAACCGGAGAACCGATTCTACTTTACAGTTGATTTTATTCAACAATTGACCAAAAGAAAATATTATATTAATAAATAAAATAATAAATTGCATGAACTTAGATCAATCAAATAATGACATTTCTATCCAATAATAGGCCTTAATAAATTTCAATTTAATTTGCCCATTTAGATTGTATTCTGTTGGAATGCTGATAACGAAAACGGAAGGAAGAAAAAAATTTACAAAACAAAAAATGGGATTCCTAAAAAAATAGATTGATTCTCGAATCTGATTGAATTTAATGGTTTACGTTATTGAAGAAAGATATGTATATGTGATATTAGATATTGACTAGTTATATATGAATTAAAGATATATTTCATTTCCCCTACTACTGTAGGGGGGGTTCTAACAGAAGTCCTTTCGTCTCGTTTCGACTGTGACTTGCCTGAATAAACAGATGAAATCAAGAAAAGATGAAAGAATTTTGAAATAACAGTTGGGAAACAAGAAATGGAAAAACGAGAATTCTATGGATTCGCGAAGACTCTGTGGATAGAAACGAAAAAGGATATATCGAAGTAGTTCTGATAATTCAATAATATTATTACTTAAATTCGAAGTTCTTAGTTACTTCGACTAGATTAATCCGAATAATATAATTAAGTCATAATTCATTGGTTGATTGTATCATTAACCATTTCTTTTTGTTGGTACGAGGAACTTATCATGAATCCACTGATTTCTGCTGCTTCCGTTATTGCTGCTGGATTGGCCGTAGGGCTTGCTTCTATCGGACCCGGAGTTGGTCAAGGGACTGCTGCGGGTCAAGCCGTAGAGGGTATCGCGAGACAGCCCGAGGCAGAGGGAAAGATACGAGGTACTCTATTGCTTAGTCTAGCTTTTATGGAAGCTTTAACAATTTATGGATTGGTTGTAGCATTAGCACTTTTATTTGCGAATCCTTTTGTTTAATCAGGAAAAATACATATTTTTCCTATTTTATTGCCGTGGACGTGTCGTTTGCTTTTTCAAATTAGATCAAGATTTTACTCCTATAATTCTTATTCGTTGAGAAAATAACCTACATTAGGGAAGGGATGATTTGCAGATGAGGAATTAGTATACCAATTCGCTTTCATCCTTCCCGTTCGTAGTACAGGGGAAAGTCTTTTATGGTGGTGTTCAAACAAGCAAGGGGTAGTTCATACTTTATAACTATAACTAAATAACTATAAATAAAAGAAATTCTAACTCGAATATTTTTTGACTCGATTTCAAAAAAAAAGAATAAATAAAAAAAGAGGGGCAAAGTGATAGAAAAAGAACTTTGGTCGATTTTTTAGTCTATCTATAATATAAGAGGAGATTATATGAAAAATGTAACCGATTCTTTCGTTTCTTTAGGCCACTGGCCATCTGCCGGGAGTTTCGGATTTAATACCGATATTTTAGCAACAAATCTAATAAATCTAAGTGTAGTGATTGGTGTATTGATCTTTTTTGGAAAGGGAGTGTGTGTGAGTTGTTTATTTCAAGAATAGGCTGGATCGAACCAGCTGTACCCTTTTCCGTTATAACTAGGAAAGAAAGGTGCATGATCTTTCGAATTACTTCTGAAGAAATTAATAAATTATATGTAAGAACCATCACATTTCGTGATTAATTGGCAAATCCACTTTGATTCTCTAGCAACCAATAATGTGGGATTGTTAAGATGGTTAAAGCAAATCGTTTGAAGTCTAGACACAGCACGGTACTCTTTCTACCACTATGTTAATATAGAGATCGTTTTCAAATAAATATTTTATCGATATAGGACACTCATCTTGATAAAATAAATTGAACCGCTTATTCTAAAAATAAGCATTTTCCCCCTTTTATCTAATGCTGAATCGACGACCTATGCCTTAATGTATAAATAAGAAAAATCTTTTGTATTTGAACTGAAGAAAAAAAGAAACAACTTTGCTGACAATTACATATTTTTGATTTTGTCAGAAGAGTCCTCCAAATATTTTGGTTTTGCATTACATTGGACTATGAATAAAGAAGAGAGGATAGGCTCATTACATTCATAAAATAAGCTATGAGAATTTTCCAAGTAATTGAGCGTGAGAGCCAAATGAATCGAAAGATTCATGTTTGGTTTGGGAAGGGATTATGGAAGTTTTCAAATGAACGGAATTATAATCTACTTTCATTAAGTGATTTATTAGATAATCGAAAACAGAGGATACTGAATACTATTCGAAATTCAGAAGAACTTCGTGAGGGGGCCATTGAACAGCTGGAAAAAGCCGGGGCCCACTTACGGA